ACGCAACGATGATTTTTTTCAAAAAAATATAAAGATATTGGTACCTTATATTTTATTTTCGGAGCATGAGCTGGGATAGTGGGAACTTCTTTAAGACTTATTATTCGAGCAGAGCTCGGTCAACCAGGAAGACTGATTGGAGACGACCAAATTTATAATGTAGTAGTAACAGCCCACGCCTTTGTGATAATTTTCTTTATAGTTATGCCCATTATAATTGGAGGATTCGGAAACTGGCTCGTTCCTATTATGTTAGGTGCCCCAGATATGGCATTTCCCCGAATGAATAACATAAGATTCTGACTTTTACCTCCCTCTCTAACGCTTCTTCTAGCTAGTGGTATAGTGGAGAGGGGAGTAGGAACTGGCTGAACAGTTTATCCCCCTCTAGCAGGGGCAGTGGCCCATGCCGGAGCATCAGTAGATTTGGGTATTTTCTCCCTCCATCTTGCCGGTGTGTCATCAATTCTAGGAGCCGTAAATTTTATTACAACAGTAATTAATATGCGGTCTTCAGGTATAACATTCGACCGAATGCCTCTATTTGTATGATCTGTGTTTATTACTGCCATTTTACTTCTACTTTCTCTTCCCGTACTAGCTGGAGCTATTACTATACTCCTTACTGACCGTAATTTGAACACATCATTCTTTGCCCCGGTGGGAGCGAGAGATCCGATTAACTATCATCATATTTTTTGAGTCCTCGACAACCCAGAAGTTTATATTCTCATCTTACCAGCATTCGGTATGATTTCTCACATTGTATCCCAGGAATCTAACAAAAAAAAACCTTTCGGAGCTTTAGGAATAATTTATGCCATGTTATCGATTGGACTTTTAGGATTTATAGTATGAGCACACCACATGTTTACAGTAGGAATAGACGTAGACACTCGAGCTTACTTCACCTCGGCAACTATAATTATTGCTGTTCCAACCGGGATTAAAGTCTTCAGATGATTAGGAACCCTACATGGAGCCCACTTCACGTTAACCCCATCCCTCCTGTGGTCACTAGGGTTCATTTTCCTATTTACAGTCGGAGGATTAACGGGAATTGTTTTAGCTAACTCCTCTATCGACATTATTCTTCACGACACATATTATGTAGTAGCTCATTTCCACTACGTTCTATCCATAGGAGCAGTATTTGGTATTTTCGCTGGGATTGCCCATTGGTTCCCACTCTTTACTGGTGTTACTCTTAACCCTAAATGATTAAAAATCCAATTTACGGCAATATTTATTGGAGTTAATATTACTTTCTTCCCGCAACATTTCCTAGGATTAAGAGGTATACCCCGACGTTACTCAGACTACCCAGATGCCTACTCAACCTGAAACGTAATTTCATCAGTAGGCTCATCCATATCGCTAGTTGCTGTTCTTTTATTCGTATTTATTATTTGAGAAGGACTAGCCTCCAAACGTCCAATTCTATTTAACTCGTTTATACCTACCTCAATCGAGTGAATCCATCCTTATCCCCCTGCCGATCATAGTTACATGGAAATTCCTCTCCTAACTGCATTTCTAAGATGCCAGAATATGGCGCAGGATTTAAGGTCTTGATATGGAGAATTTCTTCTCTTAGACCAAATGGCAACATGAAGACATCTAGGATTTCAAGATAGAGCATCCCCACTAATAGAACAACTAATCTTCTTTCACGACCACACCATAATTATCCTCATCGTAATTACTTCTCTTGTAGGATATATAATAGCATCCTTATTGTTTAACACCCTAACTAACCGATTTTTACTAGAAAATCAAACAATCGAGATGATCTGAACTATTTTACCGGCGATTATTCTAGTAATCATTGCTCTCCCATCACTTCGTCTCCTTTATTTACTAGATGAAGTTAACTCTCCTAGACTTACTATTAAAACCGTAGGCCACCAATGGTATTGAAGATATGAGTACTCTGACTTTGCTGAAGTAGAATTCGACTCATATATAACACCATCCAACGACCTAGAACAATTTGGATACCGTCTCCTTGATGTAGATAACCGAATAGTGATTCCTATGGATACACAAATCCGAGTTTTAGTCACCGCAGCAGACGTGATTCACTCATGAACAGTTCCGTCCTTAGGGGTAAAAACAGATGCCGTACCTGGTCGATTAAACCAAGTAAGGTTCGTAGCCTCCCGACCCGGGTTATTCTTCGGTCAATGTTCAGAAATTTGCGGAGCCAATCATAGGTTTATACCCATTGTAGTTGAATCAGTCTCTACTAACTCTTTCCTATCGTGAGTAGCAACTTCAAGAGAAGATTCACCCGATGACTGATAAAAGTGTAGGTCTTTTAAACCTATCATGGTAACTTAGATACCTCAGGTGAATTTTATTCCATGTTTGAAAAATTAGTTAAATTCATAATACAAGCTTGTCAAGCTTGAGTTGTCTTAGGGACATTTTTCTATGCCACAAATAAGACCTCTTATATGATTTAATTTATTTATCATATTTTTATTGAGCTTAGCGCTTTTCACCGTCTTAAATTACTTTATCTTTCCACCTAAAAAAATTGACATTTTTCCCGAACAACCAAAACAAATTGAAAAAAACTGAAAATGATAACTAGTTTATTTTCCATTTTTGAACCCTCTTCTAGCTTATTTTCAATTCCCCTAAATTGATTATCAACCTTTATTGGAATTTTGTTCTTACCAATATCCTATTGAGCTTCACCGTCTCGATGATTAGTTATCTGATCAGAATTAATACAAACTCTTCATTCAGAATTAAAATCCCTTCTATCAAGTTCTCACATTGGAGTAACTTTAATTATAACCTCCCTCTTTAGATTGATTGTATTCAATAATTCTTTAGGATTGCTTCCTTATATCTTTACAAGATCTAGACATATGGCCATAACTCTGTCGTTAGCTCTTCCAATTTGAGTAACCTTAATGGTTTATGGTTGATTTAAACACACTCAACATATATTTGCCCATTTAGTTCCCCAAGGAACACCAAGAATTTTAATACCCTTCATGGTAGTAATTGAATCTATTAGAAACCTAATTCGACCCTGAACTATGGCAATTCGGTTAGCAGCTAATATGATTGCCGGTCATCTTCTTTTAACTCTCTTGAGGCAATCAGGACCCCATATAACATCATCCACTTTACTCTATATTCTCATTATTTCTCAAATTTTACTTCTTCTTCTTGAATCAGCTGTTGCAGTTATTCAATCCTACGTATTCACCGTCCTAGGAACTCTCTACACAAGAGAAATCAACTAATGTCATCTTCTCACGGATTTCACGCATACCACCTAGTAAATGAAAGTCCATGACCTTTAACAGGATCTATTAGAGCAATAATACTTACTACCGGACTAGTAAAATGATTTCAAGAAACCGATATTAGACTTCTTCTTTTAGGGGTAATTAGTACCATTTTAACAATAATTCAATGATGACGAGATGTTACTCGAGAAGCTACCTACCAGGGCTTGCATACGTCAGTAGTTGGAAAGGGACTGCGATGGGGTATAATTTTATTTATTGCCTCAGAAGTATTATTCTTTTTCTCCTTTTTTTGAGCTTTCTTTCACAGGAGATTATCCCCCTCAGTAGAAATTGGAACTGCATGGCCCCCCGCCGGAATTCAACCATTTAATCCGTTCCAGATTCCTCTCTTGAACACAACAATCTTAATCTCTTCTGGAGCCACGGTAACTTGAGCTCACCACTCTATTATAGAATCTAAGCATTCAGAAGCCATCCAAAGACTCTTTTTAACAATTTTACTAGGTGCTTACTTTACCGCCCTACAGGCATTGGAATATTTTGAAGCTACTTTTACTATTGCAGATTCAGTTTATGGTTCTACTTTCTTCGTAGCGACTGGATTTCATGGTCTTCATGTAATTATTGGAACATTATTTTTAAGAGTTTGCTTATACCGGCTTTATATGTGCCATTTTTCATGTAATCATCATTTTGGATTTGAAGCCGCCGCATGATACTGACACTTCGTCGATGTAGTTTGATTATTCCTTTATGTTTGTGTCTATTGATGAGGGGGATAAACTTTCTAGTATATTAAGTACCTCCTCCTTCCAAATGGAAAGTCTAAATTAAATTTAGGGAAGTTAATCTTTTTAATCTTATCTATTTCTTTTGTAACCTTAATCATCTGTTTTATTTTATTAACAATCGCATCAATTATCTCAAAAAAAACAATCATTGATCGAGAAAAAATATCTCCCTTCGAATGTGGATTTGACCCTAAAGGATCAGCTCGCATTCCATTCTCCCTAAAATTTTTTTTAATTGCCGTTATCTTTTTAATTTTTGATGTAGAAATCACACTTTTACTTCCCCTAGTTTGCACTATGAACCTATCAAATCTAATTTCATGGTCTTCTACAGGACTTATTTTTTTATGAATTCTTCTATTAGGACTCTACCTCGAATGACACTCTGGAGCCCTTGAATGATCCCAATGGGGTTATAGTCAACAATGACATGTAACTTGCACTTACAAGGTGTTATATTTAACTAACCTCATAAATTAGAAAGCGAAGATTTGCTCTTAGTTTCGACCTAAGCTTTGGTCTTTATAGACCTCTAATTAATTTTGGTAGAAGCCAAAAAGAGGCTTATCACTGTTAATGATTTCACTGAAATTTACTTTCCTACCAAGGAAGCATTTGTGGAATGAAAAAAGCTTCTAACTTATTTTCAAAGCGGTTCAACTCCGTTTATGCATCTTTTTTATAGTGTAATTTTTAACACATTACATTTTCAATGTAAAGATGAAGATCATACTTCTTCTAAAAATATAGAACTCACCCGCAGGTAAATTAACCCCATTTGCAGCTTCAATGCAATATTCTAAATATAAATTATACGAGTAATAAAGTATAATTAAAAAAATAATAACTCAGAAAAATAAAGTTTTCATAAAAATTTTAAAAGTCTTATCCTGTGTAATTTCGACATACCCTGAACCTTGCATTAAGATGTTATATCCCCCGTGGCCCCCCAAGTATTCTAGTCACCCCCCATCAAAATTTTTTTTTAACTTTCTGCCAATTTTTAATGTTAACCTAGAAGGAAAAAATCCTGACAAATGCGGCAAGAATCACATTGAGCCAACAAATCTAGTAATGGAAAAAAGATCAATCGATTTTAGATTATAATTCATATTTATAAAATTAAGCATATACCCTAAAATTCCACCTACTAATCTAACTCTCAATGCTAAAACTTTTAAAAAAAATCTAAGACAAATCATATATCTCTCAGGAAATAACAACCAAGATAAAACAGATCCCATTACTACAGCTCCCGCTGCCAACATTAACCTAGGATTCGTTATAGTTGTAGAAGAATCTCTAATTGAAATAAAAGAACTAATATTTGGTTCACCTCTAATAATATAAAATACGAGACGGAAAGTATAACATACAGTTAAACCAGTAGCCAAAACATATAACATAAAAGCAATCGTATTGATATTTCTTATAAAAGCTACTTCAAGAATTAAATCTTTGGAATAAAAACCAGATATAAAAGGCATTCCGCAAAGAGCTAAATTAGATAAAGTTATAAGCGAAGAAGTTAAAGGTATTCTATAAATTAAACTCCCCATGCGACGAATATCTTGGCATTCCTTCATCCTATGAATAATTATGCCAGCACACATAAAAAGCAAAGCCTTAAATAGAGCATGAGTTAATAAATGAAAGAAAGCCAAATCAGGCAACCCTAAAGATAAAATTCTCATTATTACCCCCAGTTGACTGAGGGTAGAAAGAGCAATAATTTTTTTTAAATCATATTCGAAGTTAGCACCTAAACCGGCCATAAACATAGTAAGACAAGAAATCAATAACAAGAGAGTAGAAACAGAAGATTCTATTAGAGCAGGACTAAACCGAATCAACAAATAAACCCCAGCTGTAACCAATGTCGATGAATGAACTAAAGCTGACACAGGAGTAGGAGCAGCCATCGCTGCAGGAAGTCAAGCCGAAAACGGGATTTGAGCACTTTTAGTCATCCCAGCCACCATAACCAATATAGTTATCAATAATATATTTTGATGCCCCACTTCACATGAATAAAGTATAAAATTTCACCCCCCGAACTTACATATCAAGCCAATCCTCATCAACACGGCAACATCACCCACACGGTTTGATAAAACAGTAATTATTCCCGAATTAGAAGATTTTTCATTCTGGTAATAGATAACCAAACAATATGAAACCAAACCTAAGCCATCTCAACCAAGAAGAATCCTAATTAAATTAGGTCTTATAATCATTAAAATTATAGAACAAACAAAAAGAATTACTAAATACATAAAACGATTAAAGTTTTTATCATCTTTTATATACTCACCCCTATAGTATAAAATTATAGAAGAAATAAAAAGAACAAATCCAGAAAATATTATAGACATTCAATCAAAAATAATTGTCATAACTAGGGGACAACCATTTAAAATACAAAATTCTCACTCAACTAAAAAAGCAATATTTGAAAACAAAAGAAACAAAGCTGAAATTAAAGAACAGAATGATAATGCCCCGAGAAACACAAACCTACTTAAATTTATAGGTATTTTAAAAATCATGATTTAAGATAAATAATTTATATTTTTGGATCCACAAACCAACGTTTTTTTTAAACTACTCAAATAAGGTATAAAAGTTAGAGTTCTAATTTTAACAATCAGAACATTTAAAGGAAGTCAATGAAGCAATAAAATTAAAAACTCTCGAATTTTACCGGGACTGCAAGAAAATAATAAACTATAAAATAAACCATTTTGCATAATTATATATATGTAAATGGTATAACTAGCCCTTAAAAATAAAAGTATCCCCAGACCAATTATAGTAACTTTTCTTCATCCAATCAAACTACATAAGATTTGAACTTCCCCTGCAAAATTGAAAGTAGGAGGAGCTCCCATATTTCCGATTCTAAGAACAAACCATCACAACCCCATACTTGGTATAAATCTTAATAAACCCTTTCCAATTAACATCCTACGAGTACCAATCCGCTCATAAACCATGTTAGCTAAACAAAACAACCCAGATGAACATAAACCATGACCAACCATAAAGACAAGAGAACCAGTTATACCCCATCACCTTGATGTTATAAGGCCACCTAAAACCATTCCCATATGGGCTACAGAAGAATAAGCAATTAAAGATTTAATATCCACCTCTCGTAAACATATAAGTCTAACCAAAACTCCCCCTACTATTCCCAAACTCACTCACAGCCACACAAACCTCTTGTTAATGAAAGAAAATAAAGGCAAAATACGAATAATCCCATAACCCCCAAATCTTAAAAAAACACCAGCAAGAATTATAGAACCAGCAACTGGAGCTTCAACATGCGCCTTTGGTAATCAAATATGAAATAAATACATAGGTAGTTTTACTAAAAAGGCAAACACAGAAGAAACATACCACAATATAGACTCAAAATTTAAATCCATAATTTTATAGGGCATCCCGATAGTTAAGCTGCCTCCCACATTATACAATATAAAAATACAAATTAACAAAGGAAGTGAAGCAAACAAAGTATAGAACAGTATATACAGACCGGCTTGAACTCGTTCGGGTTGGTATCCTCACCCCAAAATCAAAATTAAAGTTGGAATTAAACTCCTCTCAAATCTGATATAAAAAAATAAATAATTTATTACAGAAAAAGTCAATAATAAGCAGACTAATAAAAATAAATTAACTAAAAGGAATCCCCCCCTAAAATATTCATTTTTCTTTACTTTTTGCCTGGAACACACCATCAGACCAACGACTCAAATCCTCAACAAAATTAAAGCAAAACTTAAATAATCCATACCCATCATATATCCGAGCTCATAAAGAAAAAAGTCATGGCTACACTTTAAAAAAAAGAGAAAAGATAAAACAAACAAAAAAAATTGCACTACCTCCCACATTCCAACAAATATTATTAATACAACTGTAGCAATTAAAAGTTTTAACATTGTAAAGAATTAAATCTATTAAAATAATCATTCCCATGAGTTCGAACTACAGAAACCAAAATAGATAACCCTAAAGCCCCCTCACATGCTACTATTCCTAAAAAGAACAGCAAAAAAAACGACTCATAACCCTGGCATGACAATCCGCAAGTTAAAACGAAAAACACCCCTAACATTACGAACTCTAACCTCAACAATGTATTTAAAAGATGCTTTCGCTTAGAGCAAAACACCCATATTCCGCAAAGCACTATAACACTTGGCACCAATCAATATAAAAAATTTAAAATTATCATTAGTTTTGATAGTTTATCGAAAACTTTGGTCTTGTAAATCAAAAAAGAATATTAAAATTCTCAAAACATCAGGAAAAAGGTACTAAACCCTATTCTTAATCCCCAAAATTACTATTTTAATTAAACTATTTCCGGATATTATTATTTTCTTTATACCTATTATTTTTTTCTTATCGATTTTATTCACTCGCCTAGTTCACCCATTAGCTGCAGGAATTATCCTCCTCATCCAAACATCTTTAATCTCCTTATCAACTGGCTTAGTCTCTTCATCGTTTTGATTCTCATATATCTTATTTTTAGTTTTCCTAGGAGGTATACTAGTTCTATTTATTTATGTTGCCTCATTAGCTTCAAATGAATCTTTTAAAACATCCTTCTTTTATGCCGGATTCATTTCTGGGGTTTCTCTCCTCCCATCAACAATTTTTTTTTTTAGAGACACTCTCTTCTCTTTCCAACCAGTCTCCATGCAACACTCTTCTCAATTTACCAAAAATACATGAAATTATTCATCTGATTTAACACTACTCATTTACAATTTCCCAGTAATAAAAATAACTATTGTAGTAATTTTATATCTACTTTTTACACTCATTGTTGTAGTAGAGGTAACATCAGTTTTCCTAGGAGCCCTACGCCTATCAAAATAAATGACAACACCGATTCGGAAAACACATCCATTATTCAAAATTATAAATGGAGCTATAGTCGACATACCCATTCCAAGAAATATTTCAACACTCTGAAACTTCGGCTCCTTATTGGGCCTGTGCCAGTCGGTTCAAATTCTCACAGGAATCTTCCTCGCAATACATTACACAGCAGATATTAATTTAGCCTTCTCCAGAGTTGCCCACATCTGTCGTGACGTTAACTATGGATGACTCCTACGGACAATACACGCCAATGGAGCATCCTTCTTCTTCATTTACCTCTACATACACATTGGACAAGGAATTTACTACGGATCCTTCCTATTCATCGAAGTCTGAATGATTGGAGTTTTCATTCTATTCGCTACAATAGCAACTGCCTTCTTAGGATACGTTTTACCTTGAGATCAAATATCTTTTTGAGGAGCTACCATGATTACAAACTTATTTTCAGCAATTCCCTACGTAGGAACAGAATTAGTTCAATGAATTTGAGGTGGCTTCTCCGTAACAAACGCTACCCTAACACGATTCTTCACACTCCACTTCCTACTACCATTTGTAGTCATAGCACTATCCGGTATTCACATTGTTTTCCTACATCAAAGAGGATCAGGAAATCCACTAGGTATTTCAAGACAACCAGACAAAGTTCCATTTCACCCCTACTTCTCCTTTAAAGATCTAGTAGGATTTATCGTCTTACTAACGTTACTAGTAATAATTACACTATTAGACCCATACCTTCTAGGAGACCCAGACAACTTTATTCCAGCTAATCCCATATCTACTCCGGCACATATTCAACCAGAATGATATTTTCTATTTGCTTATGCTATTTTACGTTCTATCCCCAACAAAATAGGAGGAGTTATTGCCCTGGTTCTGTTAGTTGCCATCATTATAATTTTACCTGCAACACACTGTTCAAAATTCCGAAGACTAACATTTTATCCCCTGAGTCAATTCTGGTTCTGTTCTCTTGTATCAATTTTAATTTCACTTACATGAATTAGAGCACGGCCAGTAGAAGATCCCAACATTTTAACCGAACAAATTTTAACCGTTCTATATTTCTCTTACTTTGTAATGAATCCCATTTCTATGTACTTATGAGATTCCCTACTAGATTGATTAATTAGTTTATATAAAACCAGCGTTTTGAAAATGCTTTAAAAGAGATATTAATCGAATTATATAATATATTATATTAATTATCATTTAAATGATAAATAAACAATAACATAAAGATTAAAACCCCATAAAAAAAATGAGATAATTCAACGACACTGGGAGAAAACATTTTCAAGCTAAGTACATAAGCTAATCATAACAGAAACGGGGCAATGTTCCACGAACCCAAAAAAAAACAAAAGCTACACCTACTAATTTGACATAAAAAAAGAAGCTGGAAAGATCGCCCCCCAAAAATATTACTCAAAAAAGCATCCTTATAAATAAAATTCTCCCATAATCCGACATAAAAATAAGAGCAAAGCCTCCCCCCCAATATTCAGTATCAAACCCAGAAAACCAATTCAGATTCACCCTCAGCAAAATCGAAAGGCGTTCGATTAGTTTCAGCTAAACAAGATGCTAACCATATTCCGCTCAAAGGCAGAGTAATTCATAAAAGCCAAACTTTTTCTTGATACAACCTAAAAAGTTCCAAATTAAATCTCTCGGTTAGAAATAAAAATCTCAATAAAACTAAAGCTAAACCGACCTCATAAGAAATGGTTTGCGCTACGGCACACAATCTCCCCAGCAAAGAATACTTTCTATTGGAAGATCAGCCTGCTCTCATAACAGGATATACTCCCAATCTCAAACAACACAAAAAAAACAAAGCTCCCATATAAAAATTCATTATCCCTAAATCATAAAGCATAACTGACCACCCAACCAAAGAAACAGTCAAACTAAACACAGGAGACAAATAATATACAAAAAAATTAGACAAAACCGGAAAGGTTTGTTCCTTAGAAAACAACTTCACAGCATCAGAAAAAGGTTGCAAAATTCCTGCAATCCCCACATTAGTGGGCCCCTTACGAATCTGCACATACCCTAAAACTTTTCGCTCCAGTAAAGTCACAAACGCTACAGCAACTAATACACAAATAATCACTAACAAGTACTTTAAAGCAGATATAATAAAAATAATCAACCAAACTTATTTTCAATCGAAACAAATTAGCATATTACCTATAGAGACCAAATTCTATATAATTAGATCCTAAGTCTAATGCATAAATTCTGCCAAAGTAATATTCCACGTTTAAAAAACTATTTTAACTCTTAAATCCTTTCGTACTAAAAGAGTCACATTTTTTATAGGAGATAGAAACCGACCTGGCTTACGCCGGTCTGAACTCAAATCATGTAAAGATTTAAAGGTCGAACAGACCTCCTCTAGTAGCCCCTACGCCACCAAGGATCTTTAATTCAACATCGAGGTCGCAAACCATTTTTTCGATATGGACTCTCAAAAAAGATTACGCTGTTATCCCTAAAGTAACTTATTCTGATTTCTCCAAAAAGGATCAATAACAATTTCCATAATAAAAATAATTAACTTTATAAACAAAGCAGTTACTTATTGTACTCCTGTCGCCCCAACAAAATATTTAACTTAATAACACTAAATATTTAACTAATCTCTAAAATTTATTAGTTAAAACATAAAGATTTATAGGGTCTTATCGTCCCCCTATATTATTTAAGCCTTTTCACTTAAATGTAAAATTCAAAGTTTGCAGTAGAGACAGTTAATTTCTTGTTCAACCGTTCATACCAGTCCCCAATTAAAGGACAAATTATTATGCTACCTTAGCACGGTCATACTACCGCGGCCGTTAAACTTAAACATCACTGGGCAGGCTAGACTTTACATAAATTTTCATAAAGACATGTTTTTGATAAACAGGCAGAAATTTTATTTGCCGAGTTCCTTTACTGCATCTTCAGTTTATTAACAAAGAACAATTTTTATTTCACTTTAGTTAATTCTTGACAAAGATAATTATACTAATAAAATCATTTTTTCTAATAATATAAGACTTATTATTAAAATTTCATACTAACATAAATAAAAGTCATACAAATGTCAACTATTAAAAATTTTAGTTAAAACACTTTACTAACATAACTACTTCTAAGCTTAGTTAAAATAAATTTCAACTTGTATCACTTTATATTTAATTAATTAACCAGAAGCTTTTCCCTCCAATTATTTACTTGAATTAGCTTTATCTATATTCAAACAAAATTAAATTTTTTTCTGAAACAACCAGATATTAAAAGACTCGATTAATATTTCACTACCAAAAAATTATTAAAAATCTATTTACAACTAAAACGTTTTTAATTTTTTAGCTATTCTTTTTTCGGGATACCCAACCTACCTAGAAAATTTTAATCTTCCCTGATACAAAAGGTACATAATTTTATAATTTCTTTTCTAAAATTAAATTTTTCATTATATTTAAACTTTCCCCCACGGTACTTTTAAACTATAGTTTTAATCTAAATTTCATTATACTAATTAATCAACTATTAAAAATTATTTTTCTTAACAAATCATAATATCTTATTTTACTTTCAAACAAGTTTACATTTAAAACAAATCGAATCGCACGATATATCTTTTCAACGTAAGTGAAACGCTTAACTAAAAAGCTTTGCTTTACTTCTAGGTGCACTTTCCAGTACACCCACTATGTTACGACTTATCTCATTTAACTTAATGAAAGCGACGGGCAATATGTACACACTTTAGAGCTAATACCATTTTACCTTATTAAAGTTAAAATTACAATTGAATCCATCTTCATATATTTATCCTAAATATAATCCGCTTAACGTTAAAAACCATTGTAACCCATTTTTACTTATTCATTTGCAGCACCTTGATCTAATTTACTTGGTATTATCAACCACTTACAATAATCAATCAATCAAGATTATCTGTAATGAAGGTATACTAACTATACAAGAATAAGAAAGATTTTACGTGGTTTATCGTTTATAAAACAGGTTCCTCCAACTAGACTAAAGTACCGCCAGGTTCTTTGAATTTAAAATTAATTTATTACTAATACTCAAGTCTTACTATTATTTGCTCCTATTAGAGTAACAGGGTATCTAATCCTGGTCCTTACCTAAATTTTCTAGGCTTCAATTTAAGTCCAATTAAAACTTGCATTCAATTTTTTACTTAATAAACAAATTTCACTTATTATTATATTGAACACACAATTTTATTTAACTTCTCTCATTTAACCTTTACACTTATTCACCTTCACTAGGACATCGAGTTTAACCGCGGCTGCTGGCACAAGTTTTAACCTGACCTGAATAGGCTTTGCTTAATCCACACTTATCTGATTTATTAAATTTTTAATACTGCACTTCTAAAAATTATAGCTAATGCTACCATTTTCTTAGACTCTCCCATATCTAATGAACAACGTCATATATTACAAACTAAAATTTGCATGTATCCTTCAAGCCAATTAATAAAGGTAATAGCAAGAATCAAACTATAGTCCCCGTAACTCAAATACCATAACTAAATATTTTTTATAACTTAACGATAGTACTTTTATAAGAATTTTTATTTCAAAGTGAACCTTACAACAGGATCCATTAATTTAAATCTAAAATTACCAAATAATTAATAGCGTCCGATAGTTTAATAGAAAATTTAATTTAAACGGCTTGGACGATAATTTAAGTTCAGTCAATATTCCAATTATAAGGTTATTTTATTATATATACATTTAAATAAATGTAATTATATTTTTCACAATAAGTAAAGAGTCAAATTTTATACAACAATACAAAAAAATATAAAACCAGGGTATATCTTATGGTTAGATTTATAAAACAATGAGAAAGATTAAAAGAATCCTGAAGTTCTATGGAGAGCTATCTAAAAACCACTATATTGGAGATGACTCCCAGAGAAACCCCCTACTTTTGCTTGCAAGAAAGTAGCAGGGGTATTCTCTCGGAGTCATCCACATATACCAGTTATAAATTTTTATAATCATTTTAGGCGAATATAAATTGTAATTGGATCATAATAACCTTTAATCCCCGAATAAGATAAAAGTTTTTTTAACATACCTTAGTTTTAAATTTTTTTAATTAATATTTTAAAATTTTTTTCAAAAAGATTTTAGATTTTTTTCATTTTCCCCCCCCCCCCCAAGATTCTTAATTTTATACAACTTATTTTATAGTTTTACTTTTCAATTAAATTTTATATCCCCAACTGACTAAATATGATGCCTGACAAAAGGTTTGTTTTGATAGGACAAGTAATGTAGGCTGACCTGCTCATATTACAAGTAATGGACTTACACCAATTCCAAGAATATCAAAAATTCTTATGCTCTTTACACCAACTCATATTTAACTTTAAAAGATAAGCTAAGTTTAAGCTAATGGGCTCATACCCCATCCATGTGAATTTTCACTCTTTTTTATGTTATTATCCTCACAAAAGATATTATTCAGATTTCTCCTCATCACAGGAACAATCCTAGCTTTATCCTCTAATTCTTGACTAATAGCCTGGATTGGATTAGAACTAAATTTAATATCATTCATTCCTATCTTAACTAGAGGAAAAGACAAATTTTCCTGCGAAGCAGCACTTAAATATTTCCTAATTCAAGCTATTGGATCAGCCCTAATTATTTTTGCAGCACCGATCTCAATCAACTCAGAAATATTTTATTCCACTATTTTGTTCGCCCTAATTTTAAAATTAGGGGCGAGTCCATTCCACTTCTGACTCCCCGCCGTAATAGAAGGTCTAAATTGAATCCAGGCAATTATTTTAATAACAGTTCAAAAAGTCGCTCCTATATTTTTAATCTGCCATATCGCTGCAAATCCATTAATCTCCCATATCATAATTTTATGTGCTATACTGTCAGCCATAATTGGATCTGTAGGCGGGTTAAATCAAACCTCACTACGGAAAATGCTAGCATTTTCTTCTTTAAACCATATTGGATGAATGCTTACTGCCCTCACAATTAGAGAATCCTCTTGACTAATATATTTCCTATTCTACTGTATTATTTCTGTATCTATTTGCCTCCTATTTAATTTTCAACAAACATTTTACTTACCTCAGCTATTTATAAACAAAAATTTAACCCCATACACAAATTTAGTAAATTCTTTTTCTCTTCTCTCTCTGGGTGGACTGCCCCCATTCACCGGATTTATCCCAAAATGAATTATAATTGAATCAATAACTATAGCAAAAATATTCCTTCCTGCTCTAGTTTTAATCGCTTCTTCACTAATCACACTTTACTTTTACCTTCGAATGGCTGTCAGCTATTTATTATTAATTTCTTTTAAAACAAAATTAAGGTTAAATTTAGCCCCCCATGTTAGATCTTTAAGTCCTATATTTATTTCGGTGAATTTGTTTATACTTCTTATTCCATCAATCTTCATTTTAATTTAAGATTTTAAGTTATTTAAACTAACGTCCTTCAAAGACGTAAAAAAAAGATAAAATCTTTTAAATCTTAAGCTCGAGTATACGCTTACATCTCCAGATTTGCAATCTGGTATTCTAAAATTAAACTACCGAACCTAATGAGAAAGAATAATCTTGTTAATAGATTTACAATCCATCGCTTACAGCTCAGCCATCACATCT